TATGTATGTTGGACCGTTTGAGGCAATTATAGACCCTCGGGGGCAGTTCTGATTGGTCAATAAAAATATATTTCAATGTGATTTCTGTTTTACTTTTCCTTGGATTAGCAAATTTATCATGAAAAGTAAAAAGGGGTAAAGTAACTTTGTGTTGATTGTTTTCGAAATGGAAATTTTCTTCTTCGGCATGTAAAAAGGGAATAAATAAATCAATCAAATTTCGGGAGGCTTCATGAAGTGCTTCTTTAGGAGTTAAACTTCCATTTGTCCATATTTCGATAAAGAGTATCTCTTGTTTTTCATTCCCATTCACATAAGAATGAATACTATGATTCGCATTTCGAACGGGCATGAATACAGCATCTATAGGATAACTGCCGTCTTGAAAGTTATTTGGCGTTTTTATACGATATCCACGATTCCTCTCGATTTGTAATTGAATACACAAATTAATTGGTTCTGTTAGGTTAGCTATATGCTGTGTATTATCAACGATTTCTACAGAGGGTGGTAAAATGATGTCTTGAGCAGTTACATACCCAGGACCCTTGACACAAATAGACGCATTACGAGTTCCATACAGATTACTTCTCAATACAATTTCTTTCAAATTCATTAAAATTTCATGTACAGATTCTTGAATACCTACGATGGTAGAATATTCGTGTGGTATTTTCTCAGATCTTGCACGTGTAATACATGTTCCTTCTATTTCTCCGAGTAAAGCTCTTCGCATCGCGATGCCTATTGTATCGGCTTGGCCTTTCATAAGTGGGGCCAGAATAAAGCGTCCATAATAAAGACGCTTACTGTCTGCTCTTGATTCAACACACTTCCACTGTAGTGTCCGAGTAGATACTGTTACTTTCTCTCGAACCATAGTAATATTATTTGATCAAATCATTGAATTATTTATTTCTCTTGAAATCTCTTCAATGTTTACACACGTCTTTTTTTGGGGGGCCTACAGCCATTATGTGGCATAGGGGTTACATCCCGTATGAAACTTAATAGTATGCCACTTCTACGAATAGCTCTTAATGCCGCATCTCTCCCGAGACCCGGGCCTTTTATCATGACTTCTGCTCGTTGCATACCTTGATCCACCACTGTACGAATAGCATTTCCCGCTGCGGTTTGAGCGGCAAATGGTGTCCCTCTTCTTGTACCCTTGAATCCACAAGTACCGGCGGAGGACCAAGAAATTACTCGACCCCGTACATCTGTAACAGTCACAATGGTATTGTTGAAACTTGCTTGAACATGAATAACTCCCTTTGGTATTCTACGCGCATTCTTACGTGAACCAATACGTCTATTTCTACGTGAACCAATTTTTGGTATAGGTTTTGCCATATTTTATCATCTCATAAATATAAGTCAGAGATATATGGATATATCCATTTCATGTCAAAACAGATCCTGGTTTTTTTTACTGATTTTTTGTACTGATTTTTTGTACATCTGTACATCAGGTCCTTTAGATTTTGGGAGTCCTTTTTGGTTTAAAAAGATTATCCTTGTCTTTGTTTATGTCTCGGGTTGGAACAAATTACTATAATTCGTCCCCGCCTACGGATCAATCGACATTTTTCACAAATTTTACGAACGGAGGCCCTTATTTTCATATTTGTCACTCCTTTTCTTAATTCGGAATCTACTTAATTGGAAGAAAATAAGTTTCTTAAAATTTTTAACTTCGAATTGTATCCCTACGAAAGAATGTTGAAATCAAAAAACCACCTAATTATTTGAGTCTTTACTTTTGAATATACAAATTATATGCCCTTTAGTTGAATCATAAGAACTTACCACAATTTTTATTCTATTTACTGGTAGTATACGTATAAAATTACGTTGAACCTTTCCCGAAGCAAAACCCAGAATCGGATTTTCGTTATCTAAACGAACTCGAAACATACATACCGTTGGGACGTAGTTCAGTAATTAAACCCTCGCGAATCCGTTTTTGTTCTTTCATTCCAGGTAAAACGGCTTTGAAGCATCAACTAATCAAAGAGGCATAATATTAGAAACCTACCCTTTACTCTTTTTTTTTCACAAATATGAAAGTTCCGCATATAATTCGGCTATCAGAAAGATTACCATATATAACACAAAATTTCCCCGCCAATTCCTTCTATTCGAGCCTCTCGGTCTGTCATTATCCCTCGAGAAGTAGAAAGAATTACAATCCCCATTCCGCCTAAAATTCTCGGAATTCGTTGATAGTTAGAATAAATTCGTAGGCCGGGCCGGCTGATCCGTTTTAAATTTAAAACAGTTCTATATGATCCTTTCCTATTTCTCCTATGTCGTAGGGTTAAAACTAAAAAATATTTATTGCTTTCCTGATGTTTTCTCACGTTTTCAATAAAACCTTCTCGTAAAAGGATTTTAACAATATTTTCAGTCATGTTAGTAGATGGTATTCGAACTGTTCTTTTTTCATTCATGTCAGCATTTCGTATAGAGGTTATTATGTCAGCAATAGTGTCTTTACTCATGATAAACTAAGATTATTGTTGCCCCCGAATTTGGATATAATCAACATGCTCTATTTCTTTTTTTCTGAATTCATAAATATTTATGAATTTAAAAAGGTATATGCGTGATATACAAACAATCTACTAATTTAATTTACTAATTTAATTTAAATTAATCCATTTCATTCAAATACTATAAACTATATCACGGTATTCCCTTATAATACTTCAGGTGCTAATGAAACTATTTTAGTGAAATTTAACTGTCTTAATTCCCGGGGGATCGCGCCAAAAATCCGGGTTCCCTTTGGATTTCCTTCTTGATCAATAACAACTGCAGCATTGTCATCATATCGTATTATCATACCGTTGTCGCGTTTGAGTTCTTTACAAGTACGTACAATTACAGCTCGGATCACTTCTGATCTTTCTAGAGGTGTATTTGGTACTGCTTCTTTGATTACAGCAACAATAACGTCACCAATATGAGCATATCGTCGATTACTAGCTCCTATGATTCGAATACACATCAATTCTCGGGCCCCGCTGTTATCCGCTACGTTCAAATGGGTTTGAGGTTGAATCATATCTTTTTTTTATTGGTTTTGTCTTTTTCAATGTAAAGGGTGAAAAAAAAAAAAAGAAATATTGTTTGTTCAAAACAAAACAAGAAACCTACAATTGTTTTTTAGCAAAAAAATTCTTTCCTTTTGTTCTACATTCCTATCCTATACCGAAAGAATGAATTGAGTTCGTATAGGCATTTTTGATGCCGCTATTGAAATAGCCCTTCTGGCTATATTTTCTGCCACTCCGCTCATTTCATAAAGTATTCTGCCGGGTTTAACAACAGCTACCCAATATTCGGGAGATCCTTTCCCCGAACCCATACGTGTTTCTGTAGGTCTTACTGTAACTGGTTTGTCTGGAAATATACGTACCCAGATTTTTCCACCGCGGCGTGCATTTCGTGTCATTGCTCGCCGCCCCGCTTCTATTTGTCTAGACGTGATCCAAGCGGGTTCAAGTGCTTGAAGAGCATATCTACCAAAGCAAATACGATTACCTCGATAAGACATTCCTTTCATTCTTCCTCTATGTTGTTTACGGAATCTGGTTCTTTTGGGGTTATAGTTGATGGTTGTTTATCAATTCCACCCATCTCTACTACAGAACCGGACATGAGAATTTCTTCTCATCCAGCTCCTCGCGAATTAAACGATTAAAAATAAAATACATGGTGAATAATATACTGAATCGGGGGATTCTTTGAAATTTCATTTAATAATTTTTTTCTTTTGATATATAATTAACCGCATATTCTATTTATAGATAATGTCATTTAGGTATAATGAATGTTATAATGAATCTTTATTTTGCTTTTTATTATCATATCGAATTTACTCAAATTTCTAAAAAAAAAAAATTCGCGGGCGAATATTTACTCTTTCAACATTCAGTTGTAAGATTAGTCTATGACATGACCTTTCAAAAAAAATGATTCTGGTTCGTTCCGCCATCCTACCCACTGAATCATTAGGATTCGTTTTCAATAGAATCTTATGCATTCACAGGTTCTGTCGTTCCCACCACCTCTCGAGTAATGATTAGGTCTGAATTCTACAATGGAGCCCCTAATGAAATTTGTTTTTGAGTCAACCCTCTCAGTCTTTATTGGCTCGGGGCTCTTGATTTGTGGTTCTATCCACGTATTTGTCTAATGTCTAATTAGGGATCAATCAGTATTGATGCTTTATTACATTCCTTTTTATGAGATGACTCATAGACCGTACATATTGGAATCATATATCGTTGATATTCTTGTTCTATCTTTCTCTCACCTTTCCATTTATCTGTATACTTTTATTGCTTTACAACTCATAATCAGATTGGTTTTTCTTTTTTGTTTATGCAAAAAAGATTTCAGTTGCTACAATGATATGACTTATATATCATATATATCATATTTTGACTGGCTCTTTCTTTATATCCAGATAATGCGAAGCGATGAGTTGGTTATTAGTTCTATAGTTATTAGTTCGTACTACGGGTTTTTCCATTTTTTTTGAATCCTAATCCTAAAAAAACCAACGAGTCACACACTAAGCATAGCAATTATATCAAATGATTAATCGAATTTTTATTCAACCTTATAGAATTGTTCATTTTTTTTATCACTAAATAGAAATAGAACTAAATACAAGTCAAGTAAATGCTTATTATTCTTCGTCTACAAATATCCAAATTTTGATACCTAATACCCCATAGATAGTTCGAACTGCGTAGGAACAATAATCTATTTTGGCTCGAATGGTTTGTAGAGGAACCCTACCTTCTCTGATCCATTCGACACGTGCAATTTCTTTTCCGTCGATACGCCCTGCAATTTGTACTTGAATTCCTTTTGTACCTGCCTGCTCAGTTAATTCAATAGCCTTTTTCATTGCTTTGCGAAATGAAACTCTATTTTTTAATTGTCCGGCTATAAATTCCGCAAGAATATTGGGGTGCCCA